CAAAGTTCCTAGAGCTCGTTGTAAGGCTTGTTGCAAAACTTGTTGTCGGACCTGATTAATTGCTCTTTGTTTTTCAAAAAAAAGAGTTTCATTTTTGTAATTATCTAATCGTTCCAAACTATTGCAAGTAGCATTAATCAAATTTCCTTTTTCTCGTTCTATCTCATAGTATCCATTCGTTCGATACTCATCTGCTTCAATTTCCACTTTACGTAATCTAACCCGAGCTCTTTCGAGCTGTTCAATGGCTCCTCTACGTAATTCTTCTGAATTTCGAATAGTACTCAAGATCCTCTGTTTTCGCTTATCTAATAAATCATTTAATGAAAGTAGATTATCTTTCCATTCATTTCACAACTATCATATCTCTTCCCGAACCAAACATGAATCTTTCAATTCATTTGGCTCTCACGCTCAATTGTTTCTTTTATCTTTTCTTTGATTAATGGGCATTCCCATATCTTTGAACGGAATGAGCCTATCCTCTCTTTTCTGTTCTTATTCAAAGATATCGAAACTGATCTAACATCAGAATCTTAGGAGGACTCTTCAGACCAGACAAAAAAGAAAAAATTGTCAGCAAAGTTGTTTCTTTATTTGTTCTTTATTTACAACTTCTTTCCAAAAATAAAAAGATTTTAAAGAAGAAAGAAAAGAATAAAATTCTTTCTTCTTTATATGCTATGATAAATTCAATCAAAATCCTAATAGAATAGAAAGAGAATTGAATAGAATTATGAACTTCATTACTTCATTCTCATTATTATTAGAATAAAATGAGATTTCGATCTTTTTCATCCAAAAAATTCTCTTTTTTATACAAATATTTTATACAAATACAATACATAGGTCGTCGATTCGGCAGTGGATAAAAAAGGGGGACCCATCTTTCCAGTTAATGGTTCAAAGAATTTTATCCATATGAGTGTTCTACATCGGATAAATTCCTAATTCTTCCTTTTTTCTTATTTTTCAACCTTTTTGGTACTTTTGGTACTAACGTAGTGGTAGAAAGAGTACCATGCTATGCTGTGCCTGGACTTCAAACAATTTATCTTTAACCATGTAAAAGACCTCAACATTCTTGGTTGATAGAGAAGAGAATCAAAGTTCATTTACCAATTAATCACGAAATGCTATGGTTCTTACATATGATTTCTGAATAAAATCAAATTCCGAAGTAATTCGTCGAGATTGTGCACCTTTTGTTCCTATTTATACTATAGAAATATAAAAAAGAATACATAAATATAAAGAAAGTGCAGCCGGTTAAATCCAACCTATTCTTGAAATACACAACTCGCACACACTCCCTTTCCAAAGAAAATCAATACACCCAGCACTACGCTTAGATTTATTGGATTTGTTGCTAAAATATCGGTATTAAACTCGAAACTCCCAGCGGATGGCCAGTGCCCCACGGAAACAAAAGAATTGGTTATATTTTTCATAGGCTCTCCCCTTATAGATAGGACTAACAAAGAACAGAGTTCTTTTTGTATCACTCCGCTTATTATTATTAAATTATTAATGGAATTTGAGAATTCTCAAATTTCTTAGTTATGGTTATGCTTTTATTCTTCTTTTTTTTTTTACATTTTTATTCTACGATGAAATTAAACATTAAACAAAAGGATTTGCAAATAAAAGAGCTAATGCCACGACCAGTCCATAAATTGTTAAAGCTTCCATAAAAGCCAGACTAAGCAATAAAGTACCTCGTATTTTACCCTCTGCTTCTGGTTGTCTCGCAATACCTTCTACGGCTTGGCCCGCAGCAGTACCTTGACCAACCCCAGGTCCGATAGAAGCAAGCCCTACAGCCAATCCAGCAGCAATAACGGAAGCAGCAGAAATAAGTGGATTCATGGTAAGTTCCTCGCACCAAAAAAAGAAATGGTTAATGATACAACCAACCAATGAATTAGTACTTAATCTCTTTTTTTCTATTTCTAATTTTCTTATATTACCTTACTACACTTCTTTTTTATTTTTTGATCTTTTTCACTAAAATCTATCGGGTCGAAGTAGCTAAAAGTTCCAAATGTAATTCAGAATATTACTGAATTGTCAGAACTACTTCGATAGACCGTTTTTCCTTTCTACCTTATGTAAATAAATATGTATACGGTTTTAGTCATTGCGTTTCCTTGTTTATAAATTATTCTATTTTTTCTCTTTCATTCAATTTACAATCAAAGAAAAAATAGAAAAAGGACTTATATGGAAATCCATCTAAATGCAGTGGGCTATAAAAAAAAAGAGATAGGGGTAATTACCATTTAACTAGTAAATATTTTTTCTTCCATAACGTAAATCACCTGCACTTTTTATTCTTTTTTATTCTATTAAATTGTATTCTGAAATCATTCTTCAAAACATACACAAGGATTGATACTCATAGGTATTACATATACATGATCTCCAACCCAGTGGATTATATTGAACCCCGAACTCCCGCATTGCTTGAATTGGGATAAGCTTCAAAAATTAAAAAAAGACTCTTTTGAAAGTGAGTCAATGATGACCCTCCATGGATTCACCTATATAAGCCGCAGCCAAAGTTGCAAAAATAAGAGCTTGAATACCACTTGTAAATAATCCAAGAAACATTACAGGTATAGGAACTACTGAAGGCACTAAAGAAACAAGAACAACAACCACTAATTCATCAGCCAATATATTCCCGAAAAGTCGAAAACTAAGAGATAAAGGTTTTGTGAAATCTTCTAGAATATTAATTGGTAAAAGTATTGGAGTTGGTTGAATGTATTTCCCGAAATATCCCAATCCTTTTTTCCTAAGACCCGCATAGAAATATGCCACTGACGTGGGTAAAGCTAAAGCAACAGTAGTATTTATATCATTCGTGGGCGCAGCTAACTCCCCATGAGGTAATTTTATGATTTTCCAAGGTAAAAGAGCACCTGACCAGTTAGAAACAAAAATAAATAGGAACATCGTTCCTATAAAAGGAACCCAAGGACCATACTCCTCTCCAATCTGAGTTTTGCTCAAGTCTTGAATAAATTCAAGGACATATTCGAAGAAATTCTGACCGTTGGTCGGAATGGTTTGCGGATTCCGAACAGCTAGGATGACTGAACCTAATAAGATAGCAATTACAACCCAAGAAGTGATAAGTACTTGGGCATGAATTTGTAAACCTCCTATTTGCCAATAGAAATGTTGGCCTACTTCTACACCTGATATATCGTATAACCCTTTGAGTGTTTTAATGGAACATGGTATAACATTCATATTGTCCTCTAACAGAAATATAACTTCAAAAAAGTGATTATTTTTATTCAACCTTCTCTTTCTCAATTCACCTATATTCATTCATGAATTTAAGTTATGAATCGTATATTTTGGATACCGAGAAATCGCATAAAAAAAATACCAATCATTTTTATCTTTTCTTTTAAATATTATTTGATAGTCAAAACATAGTTCAAACTCCAAAAGATGCAAACCAAAATAGTAACAATCAAAGAGAGTTCACTAAAAATAAATTAATCTTCTTCTTTGCTTCTTATTAAGAGTAATGATAAGATAATCAACCATTTTTTATATAACTAGAATGGCCCTCACAAATTGCAGATACTAATTTGGTAAGAATCAATCGAATCGAAGCTATAGCATCATCGTTGGCCGGAATAGAAAGATCTGCAAGATCTGGATCACAATTTGTATCGATTAAACAAATCGTCGGAATACCCAAAATGACACATTCTCGAAGAACCATATATTCTTCTTGCTGATCCACGATAATTACAATATCGGGCAATCCCGTCATATATTTGATCCCGCCAAGATATGCTTGCAAAGTAGATAACTTTCTCTTCAACATTGCTGCATCTCCTTTAGGGAGACGATTGAGTTTCCCCATCTTTTGTTCTGCTCTTAAGTCCCTGAACTTCTGAAGTCTTGTTTCTGTAGTAGACCAATTCGTTAACATACCACCAAGCCATTTTTTATTAACATAATGACATCGAGCCCTTATTGCTGCTGATGCTACTAAATCTGCTGCTTTCTTTTTGGTGCCAACGATTAAGAATCTTTTTCCCCTACTTGCTGCATCAAAAACTAAATCGCAGGCTTCTGATAAAAAACGAGCAGTTATAGTAAGATTTGTAATATGAATACCTTTACGTTTTGCCGAGATGTAAGGAGCCATTCTAGGATTCCATTTATTAGTAACATGACCAAAATGAATTCCTGCTTCCATCATTTCTTCCAAATTGATGTTCCAATATCGTCTTCCCATTTTACCACACTTTCTCTTTTTTTTTTTCAAAGAGATTCAGTACCTTATAAAATAAAAAATTGTTCCGACGGAACTTTCTACCAGGATTGACCATTGATCTACGACCCAAACCATGAATTTCATTCTTTCTTTTTTATTTCATTGATTATGAAATCCATAATCGGACCAGAGAGTTAAAGTAAAAAGAAGAAACCTCTTGTTAGGATACATTACGTAAAAGATTGGTCTGATGTCTCATGGAAAGTTTTTGGGGCACAAGAACAAAATAATTCTCTATGGTGTAGCAAAATATCGCTCATTTCCAACTCAAATAGATTCTTCCTTTTGATTTTAAAATGATTGTCTTGCTTTGAACGATGTACTAATTTGTTGAATCCGGTACCAACCGGTATAATCCCCCCCAGAACAACGTTCTCTTTCAGGCCTTTCAACCAATCAATACGACCTCGTAGAGCAGCTTTTGCTAAAACTCGAGCAGTTTCTTGAAAACTTGCTTCGGATATGAAACTTTGAGTATTCAGAGATGACTTCGTTATTCCCAATAAGATTGCCCGATAACAGATTGATTCGTCCAAAACGCGCCCTGCTCGTTCTGCTCGCAACAATCCAATAAATTCCCCAGGTAAAAAAACATTAGACATTCCATCTTCTGAAACCAAAACTCTTGATGTTACTTGACGTACAATAATCTCTAGATGTCTATTATGGATCTGTACCCCCTGGGATCGATAAACCTTTTGTATCTTATTAACCAAAGAGATACGACTTTGGGCTATGGTTAGTTCAGCTCCAATCAAGAATCCCCAGGGGATCCCAAGAATCCTTCGGATACGTTCGTCCCAACCTTCAATTCTTCTTTCGAGGTTCATCGATATTGAATCAATTGAACGAACTTCTAAGATTTGTTCTACTTTTGGAAGACCTTGCGTTATGTCACCAGATCTCGATTTTTCATATATAAATGTAATTAATGTATCTCCTTCATAAAAGATTTCCCCATAATGACCATGGACAGTTGCTCCTGGAGTGACCAAATAGGGCTTAGCTGATCTTATAACTAGAGAATCAACATGAACAATGAAAATTTGACCAGATTTTTTTATGCGTGATCCATATTTCAATAGATATACATTTTCATAAAGGAATTGTCCAAGGCTAATTATTGTCCATGCCTCTTCACAAGAATCGTGATGGAGAAAACACCAATTCAAATGGAATGAATTCCAAATGATGTTACTGCAAGGATCGGGATTATAAATCCTACTATTTTCATCTAGAAAACAGTATTGAAATGGAAGTACTTGAAGCACTTGGAAAGTCTGTTGAAAATTTTCAAGCAAAAAAGATTTCTTTAAAAAGACTTGATTATAAGTTCTTAAAAAGTAAGATGAACGAGAATTTACTATTCTAGGCACAATAGTACCTAAAGGACCCAACAAATACCTAATTGGAGTCATGGAATCCAATTCTTTTGTCGCATTATTATATCTTGAAGTATTGAAGGGGCCAATTCGAGAACAATTGGATGATGACAAAATTAGGAAAGATTGGCATTCCTTATTTCGATTCAACAACGTACCAAGAGTTCCCTGATGTTGGGGAAATAATTGAATCTTCGCCTTGGAATCAAAAGGATTTTTTCTATGGATACGATCTAATTCATTATTGGAAATCAATCCTGAACCTGCCGTATCATACCTTTTTTCGGTATACGAAAGAGTGGACTTTACTAACTCAATTCGGATGAAATAACAAAGTAGATAATTTGTCCTTATTTCAACAAAAGAAGCATGAACCTTTTCTTCTATAGAACTCTTTTTTTCTTGGTCCCAAGTCAATACTAAGCAAGCCCGAACTAATTGAATACTTGTGTGAGAAATTCCTCGAATTGACTTGCCATTTTCATAAAGTATATAATTGACAATTCGAAGTTGGACATTCTTCTTTTCCTGCAAGAGATCTTGAGAGAAAAGTGTTGCTAAATTTATCCCATCAGCTATTTCATATGTGACTACGGGCCGAACCAAAACAAAAGACTTTTTTTTGGTAGATGTAATGCGTTGGACATAGATCCAATTTTTAAATTTTTTTGATCCTTTAGAATCTTTTTTTCCGATTCCTGGTGGTATCAAAATGCCACTGTGCCTAGATATTTTATCCACCTCTCCAGAAAAATGAATATCTCCAGAAAATATTTTCAGTTCTATACTTTTCTTTTTTCTCTCCACTCGGACTAATCCACCTACTCGACTTCTTGTATTTAGATTTAAAACAAGTCGTGTATCTACTCCAATGATACTATTGTTCCGGACCATTATGGGCGAAGATCCGGGTAAGATATGTATTTCTTCGGGAATGAAAAAAAATTGATCTACTTTCATTTGCGTTTGGTATTTCGGACTAAAATCTTTTGCTCCTCGATACTCAATCAAATTTTCTTTTTTTACGATTGAATTTACTTCGACAATCCCATATTTAGTAATTCCCGAACTGCTTCTTCTGTATCGCGGATCATCAAAATAAGCAAGAATACTATTTCTACGTAAAATACCATTTATAGGTATTTTAATCGAAATACCAAAACAGGGTATTAGTTTCTTTTCTTGTTCTTGATCATATTGTAAGGGAATCACAAATCTATTTCTTCGCTTTTTCGCCAAAAAATTCTCTTGACGAATATAAGTAGAAGGCTCTATGAGATTCCAATGACCCTTAGATATGATTCGATAAGGTTTTGAATAGTCAATACTTTCCCTATCTTTTTTACCAAAAGTATCCAACAATTTATGTCTTACTTGATTATTAGTCAGTGATAGATCAAAGATATCTTTGAGAGAAAAAGAATTAGCATTCATTTGATCTTGATCCTTGTGGAGTGAAAAAGACACTATATTGGAATTGGATCTGCATAGACCTCCTGCTAATATCCATAAATGACTTGTTTTTGGTAATATATGAACATTACTATATGGATATTCGGGCGTATGATAGCCATCAGTACTCCAGTGCATTTCTCCTTCTGACTCAGAATAAATATGTTTTTGAACCCTCTCCTTAAAATGAAAGGTGGACGTTTCGACACGAATCTCGGCAATCACTTGTTCTGATTCTACATATTGATCATTTTGAACTAAAATCAAACTTTTTGTTGGAATATTTACATTATGTCTAATATTTCGACTCTCAATAGTTACATACAAGTCTATAAAACATAGAAAAGCAGGATGCCC